GATCATAGTATGAGGGCGGTTGGGCAAGTCGGCCCCCATCGTCTAGTGGTTTAGGACATCTCTCTTTCAAGGAGGCAGCGGGGATTCGAATTCCCCTGGGGGTAGGGTACTACGAAAGGAAGTTGATCATGGATTACCAATAAGCCTAAAGTGGATTCTTCCTGGGTCGATGCCCGAGCGGTTAATGGGGACGGACTGTAAATTCGTTGGCAATATGCCTACGCTGGTTCAAATCCAGCTCGGCCCAATAATTCGCCAATCTACCATGAGATGGTATAACCCCCTTGTCCTTCCGAAATACCCCATACGAAATACGAAGATAAAAAAAGAATAAAATTTTCTGCTAGATCCCTTATTTCCCTGGGATTGTAGTTCAATTGGTCAGAGCACCGCCCTGTCAAGGCGGAAGCTGCGGGTTCGAGCCCCGTCAGTCCCGACGGATCCAATAAATACATCAATTAATTTCTCCCTTTCTATGAAAGGATGTCAGGGGGCAGAATTCAATTTTCAAAACAAAGGGGCTTTTTTTCTTTCCTATTTTTCCATTTTTTTTTAAGGTCCCATCGAAGAAATAACAAACCCTAAAATAGTAATATTAGATCTTTTAGACCGGCCTCATCTTTATCAAACTTCTTTGTCTTCGTCTTCCAAAAAATCACAAGGAGTTTAGAACTTAACTCTTTTTTTTCCATTTCGCTTTTCTTGTTTGTTTGGGTTTGTAACTATGTGACTAATCGAAGTGGAAGGGCAATCTGATGATACTTCATCAGATGATTGTACAAGGAAGACGTAAGGTAGGTTATAGAAAAAAGAAGGGAACCAAATGATAAATAAAGGAATTTTGGATTGATTGGGTCAGGAATCAAAGTTTGGATTCGGTATGGATAAAAGAACTTACTATGTTATACTATTCAAGTCTCGACGACGAATTGATTTGATAGCTCAGATATTGTTATTCATGATATTGATCCGATTCAAGATCGTCGAGAGGTAATTCATTCATTGAATTTACAGGCGGAAGATTTATCATCTCTATGGGATTAAATCCCGAGTTATTGCGAAGTAAAAAAACCGATGAGATTATGGAAGTAAATATTCTTGCATTTATTGCGACTGCACTATTCATTCTAGTTCCTACCGCTTTTCTACTTATCATTTACGTAAAAACAGTCAGTCAAAATGATTAATTCAATTCAATTTTCAAATGAATTTGAATGAAACTTTCCTTCTGAGTTCTTATCAAAAATGGACGAAGTAAAATGAAAAGGATTCCAATTTCGCGTCTTAAATGAAATGAGCGGACTATAATCGGCAGTATTTTATGAATTCGATAGTATGGTAAGAAAGATTCATCTATTTCTTTCTTACCATACTATCTATCTCTTAGTCTATAAAGTTCTACTCTAGAATAAAGATAGAGGCTTCATTTTATATAGATCAATCTACAATATTCTCTTCATATATGTGTATATAAATTCCCTATATTGTATGGAATTGACATAGCACCCAATTCTATTTATTTGCTACATCTACTTGTTCCGATCAATCTGAAATAATCGTCTTAACTCTTATCTTATGATTCTAATTATGATTCGAATTACTAGATTTTTTATGATTTCCAATCTGAATATCGGTATTTATGGAAAGAATCAATGATTTAAAAACGATATGGGCATATAGATTACTAAAATCGCGTAGTAATCTTTTTTTTAGTATTCCGAAGAAATAATTGATTTAACTATTGACAGGAGGACCACGGGCACTTCTTCGGATTTCGAAAAGGAAGAGTAAACCTCACCGATTTTTAACGCCCGAACCATGATATGAAATAAGTCGATAAAGATAAAATCTCCTTTCTAAAATTAGAAACCCATCGGTAAATGCGCAATATGTGACTCGCCTGAGGCAAGATCTTATTATTGCATAGTCTCTCGTTAGACAACCACTATGTCTATATCATTTCTCATAGAAAGTGCGTATACACTTAACAAAACGACTTCTTCTTTGAAGAGTCAAGAGGGATCAAAAAAAGGTCTGGTCTTCCTCAGTATCCATCTAATCTATAAGGATAGTAAGAGCCCCTTAATTGAAATAGAAAATTTCAGAAGAATTAGATTGGAAAAAATTTCCAATCATCTGGATCCCTTTCCTTTCGAAATACAAACATGGGAATCATTGAAATAGTTCTTTGATTGAAAGAGTATGATTCCTATCATACATTACTCCATTGGACTCCAATGTAATTGGAAATTAAGATATTTTTATTTAAAATAGTTCAAAACGCGTTGCAGAACGATCTATAAAACAATTGATACAGTTTGATTTCTCAACTCAATTAGTAGTACTTCTAAAGTCCACTTCTTCCCCACACTACGAGTGAAAGGGAAAATGTAAAGACTACCATTAAAGCAGCCCAGGCGAGACTTACTATATCCATGTGAGTTATGTCCCCTATCTCTATAAATATGAAGGAATTTTTCCATTATTCCTTTCTAATAAT